ATGATGCTATACTTGTCATCTTCATCCCTTCAGTTGCGGTTGTGCGAAGCACATCAGCATCTGATGAAGAAACATTAGCAACAAGATGGATTATGCTTCGTAACACAAGTAATAGTGGTATATTTGGTAAATAAAAGCACAAATAAACACCGTAACATAGTTGAGTGATTATCTGTGTTTTTAACTCTCTATAATTGTATAAAATTAAAAACTATCTATGAACTGCTTCGCAAGTCTAGATTTGCTTAATAATGCCATACATATATAGTTATATCATATGATACAACCAGTCTATTGTGCTATCTAACAGCTCAGATTAAAAGTGGCTTGTTAATATGAATTGCGTAGCATCACATAGTATTAACAAATGAAACATACACCAAAAAGCCTATATGCGGATAAAGGATTCGCACCCCTATAGACTGGTCATGAGCCAGTTATGTTACTATTACATCAACCCGCATGTATTATAGTATATAATACTCTCTTTGTTAATAAAACAACTGTATAGCCCAGGCGGGAATCGAACCCGCGTTATAATGGTGAAAGCATTATGTCTTAACCGTTTGACGACTGGGCCTAAATTATGAGTGGTAAGGTACTTTATGATTTTCTTCTTAAAAGAAAAATAAAGTAAGCCCAGTGCAAGTATCGCACTTACTTCTACCGATTACAAAACGGTTGCATTACTTTTATGCTAACCAGGCAGGCATCATACTCGTATTTAGTTAGGTATAGGGTAATATTAGATATTAAATCCAAATATATAAACAACAATGTATAGATAAATGTATTACCTAGTAGGTTATAAAATTAGTACCTAACGCCTAAGAACATCACAATTCTTTAAGCTTAGACCTATTAATCAAGATCCTGTTTTTAGCTTCAGTCATATATATTTATTAAAATCCGGAGTGTGATTTCAGGGTTATTCGCGGTGTGTTTATTTAGTAATTAAACTCGAAATTAATAGCATATTTAAACTGAAAAATAAAAAGGACCTAAAATCGTAGTATTAAACTACATATATTTAAGAATATCCTAAGGTATGTTTCGTGCCTATATGCATTCAGCACTTATCATTAACTAACGTAGCCTTCCTGCCGTGCCTATCCTTTTATCAGGTACATCATCTCTTTTAGTTTATTTTTACCCTTTTATTTTAGTGAAAAATAAAATTCCAGTGTAAGCCATAGTACTTAGCGGATTGGACACTCAGCTATAAACTCACAGATCACAGTTATAAAAGACATTATGGTCCTTGTAAAACTATATTAATATAGAAAGATAAACAACAGGTAAACCATAGGTTAATATACCCAACTCCTTTCGTACAAGGGGCTATCCTTATTTTATTCTAACTTCCTCTAGAAGATAGAAACCATACTGTCTCACGACGTATTTAACCCAGCTCGTGTAGCTCCTTAATCGACGAACAGTCGAACCCTTCATGACTCCTGCATTCATGTGGATGAGCTAAGCCGACATCGAGGTGCCAAACTCCGCACTCAATTTGAACTCTCTGGCGCAATTAGCCTGTTATCCCTAGCGTAGCTTTTTCAATAATCCAAGACCTTTCCTTTCTGCATCTTGTGATCATATGCCCCGCTTACGCGACTGAAAGACGTGTAAGTCAAACAGTAAAGCAAGATTAAGCCGTTAAACTTGAGAAGTAGAGTAAATATCATTTAACCAGATATCTATAAAATATAGATAGTTCTTCCGGGTCGGTATTATCTGCATTGCAGACAGATAGATATTCTGGTAAACAATAAAAATTATTATTTAATCTCTTATTTGTCTTTCGCCTGGTGGAGGGCCTTTTGTTATATACATCCTATTAACTTATGTATACTTATTTGGTAATAAAGTTATTTCTTGGTTGCATGATGCTCATAACAAAGGCATAACAATTTAATTACATCTATATTTTATAATAGGGAAAATCTTACTTAAAAAAAAAAAAGTTCCAACTTAAATGGATATATAACTGAATTAGCAATAAAATATTAAAAAAACATTGAAATAACACCAACTTCAGACTAAAAATAAAAAACATGTAGGCCATTTTTCTTATCAGAAAATCCTGTACATATTTAATTGCATGTCGCAATTTTACAGAAATGAATTTGGATACTCCCAGGTACTTTTTATGGGATCTGTGCCCCGCATAAACTGCCACCTAGCAATTGTTCCTATAAAATATTGCAACCAGTGCTCATGTGTTAACATGAATTCTTTAAGAAATGGCCATTATTAGACCTATTCCCTGGTAAGGTTTATATAATATGATAAATGAAGTAAAGGTGTTTCAATTTTATCTCACCAATTTCCTTATACACTAAAACTCATTATATCATATTCGGTAACTAGCAACAGTAAAGCTGCATAGGGTCTTCTCGTCCAACTAGAGGTAAACTGTATCTGCACAGTTATTCCAATTTCACCGAGCCAATCATTGAGACAGCTGTTGTATCGTTACATCATTCATGCAAGACCGCATTTAACGGCCAGGGTATTCCGCTACCTTAGGACCCTCATAGGTAAGGCCGCCATTGAACGGGGGTTCCTTCAAAGCCTAGCTTATATCAGTCAACTAAGCAAATCCGATAGCCAGCCGCCATCGGGCAGAGATCACACCCAATACTTCGAATTTATTTCTTTGCAGCGTGCTTTGTTTTAATTAAACAGTCGTACAACACCATTCTGTGCCTCCTATCCCATATCTGATATTAATCAAAAGGGACGGCCCACCTTCTCCCGAAGTTACGCGAGTCAATTTGCCGAGTTCCTTAATGATTGTTCACTCGAACGCCTTCGTATACTCTACTTGCTTACTTGTGGTAGTATTTAGGTACGGTAAAGCATCTGCTAAACATATCATCTGTTTTAGTTTATTCCTATTTAGCAAACGAGATATACAGTTTTCCAGATCATTTGTCACTATGTAGAAATGATATTTTCTATAAATCTTAGATTTGCTCATCGTTTACCCCTTTTGGGATTATTAATAAATAACAGATTATTCATTAAATATATAATAAACTTAGAGGCCGTAACTTTAATTAAATTCCATAAGCTTTAGGCGAGGGTATTCCCCTTTATCGTTACTCATGTCAGCATTATCGCTTGGGTTGTTAAATATTTTATGCCTTATAAAGGCATAATAAGAAACTTCCCCAATGTTCCGCTACCCCTAATATACAATGTAAAATTTAAATACATTAATATATTTGGACAAGGTCTCGGTATATTGTTTAGATCCGTTAAATTTTCGGTGCTTTTATCCTTATTATCATTAAAACAAAACCAGTGCTCTGTTACGAGGTCTTCAGAAAATGGCCGCTTCTAAGCCTATTCCCTGGCCGTTTTGGATAAATACTACCTTAATTTCACTTAACAATAATTTTGGAACCTTATTAACTCTTGTTCTGGGCTGTTTCCCTTTAGACATACAACCTTATCGTACTATGTCTGATTATTCAATATTCATATCTAGTCCTTCCGAGAACAAATACTCACTGATAGAGTCTTCACGACCCCCCAATGTCCGCAAAAAGCACTTTATTCATTTTTCCTAAGTTAACAGGAAAATGAGTACTAGTTGCATGAGATCACAATTCTGTACCTTCTGATATTCTATTTAAATTACCTACTTATATAGGTTTCGCAGAAAACCAGCTATCTTAGTCAGTATTGTCTTTCACTAACTTACCACAATTCTTCGGATATCTTTACAACGATAACCCGTTCGGACTTTTATAATCCTGATTGTGGTAAGATCACTAAGCTTCGGGTATAATTTTTGATACTACATCATTATATCATAATTGTTTTATCTACGCAATACATAAAGCAACTCTTAATTCTAAACTTCTAAATTGCTCGCATCAAACATTAACTTGCTGACCCATTATGCAAAAGGTACGCTCTTATCGTTTATTTAAACTTTTTTTGAGCTGCTTATAAAACTGCTATTTCAATCATTTCCCTCACGGTACTTTTCGCTATCACATATATATCATATTTAGTCTTAGAGGAAGGTTCCCCTTTTATTCAAACAGATATGCACTCCATTTTACTTGTTTAAGACTTTTCTTATTTCATTCACATTACTTAAAGAATCTCTTTTGATTTTTTTTCCTGAAGTTAGTAAGATATTTCAATTCACTTCGTTTACTTTTAAGACACATAATTTCTTATTAGAGTTGAACATGCACTCCTTGCATGTATCATTTAGATTACACGTTTCAGCACACCTCAATACTTTAAGTTTAACTTTTTAGGGTTAAATACCAAGGCTAGCTCTCTTTGATATATAGCTATGATTCCATAACAATCTCTTTGTATACTTGTATGTCATTTTATCATCTTTTCTCTTAGAGAAAAGATGATAAAATGACAAAAATAATACTTTCCATATCATTTACACTAATAGTGTGGATTATATTTAGGATCTATTTTATCATTCTTATTATCAGTGCCATGTGATTTTTAATTCACAAGCAAGAAGCAGATGATAAGATAAATCGGGTCATTATGATTCGAACATAACACTTCCTCAACCCAAATGAGACGCCTAACCAACCTAGCTCTAACCCGTATATAAATATAATATGTCTATGCTTACTTCAGAGAATATCCGATTCGAACGGATGTGATCATTTTAACCAAATAAGTTTCAAGCTTACCACCTTAAACCGCTCGGTCAATTCTCTTAAAATAAATATGATGCCATGTTCCACAAGCAACAGTAAATGATTCCTCAGCGGTTTGAACGCCGAACCTACTCTTATCAAAAGTATACTTTACCAGTTAAGTTAAGGAACCTTTATTTTAAATTCATAAATAATGATGCCATGTTTCACAAGCAATTCATAAAATATTAACAGCAACTAGAGTTGCTTGCGGAGCATGGCATGAACACAATTTATTATTTTCTAAATAGAATTGAATACTTACGGAAAAAAGATGATTCGAACATCCAGGTGTTTATTACACAATATTTAGCAAATATCCTGCCTTACCAATGGCAATTTTTCCTCGTTTTCTCTATTACTCTGTAATGAGGAGAAAATGGAGCAAATCTTGCAAAAATTATAAACGAGTTAGACCGGTTATGATCCGGCATCATCCTTCTCGACAAGAAAGCACTTTGCCAATTAAGCTACTAACTCTAAATCTTATAATTTACGGCCAGCCGAACTTGAATCGACACACATCGTTTGGAAGACGAACGGTCTACCATTAACCTATGGCCGTTATATATATATTTATAGTAAATAGTAATAAATATATTAACACGCTTAACTAAGATCCTCAATAATAAATAGAAATAAAAAGAATTAATCAAACAACATCAACGAAATGTCAATAAAGTATAGAAGACTCTAGACCCAGATGATGGTTTTCAGTAAAGTGGTAAGCTAATACTCTTCATAAGCCTACACCTATAAAAGCAGTTCCTATCATTACGTGAAGACCATGAAAACCTGTCCCGAAGTAGAAACAAGAACCATATGTACTGTCAGATAATGTGAATGAAGAAACTGTATATTCTAAAGCTTGTAAACCAGTAAAAATTAAGGCTAACATTACAGTAAGCACTATACCATACAAGGCTCCACTTCTATTTCCCTGTATTAAAGAATGGTGGGCATAAGTAACTGTAAAGCCTGATGATAATAATATAACTGTGTTTAATAAGGGTAGCTCAAACGGATTAACAGAATCTATACCCTTGGGTGGTCACTGAGCTCCCATTTCTGCAGCAGGAGATAATGCACTATGAAAAAATGTTCAAAAAATAGCCAAAAAAAACAATGCTTCACTAACTATAAACAAGGCAACTCCCATATTTAGACCCCTTTGTACAGCTAAAGTATGATTACCTAAGTATGTTGCCTCACTAATAACGTCTCTAAATCAAAATGACATGGAAAAAATTACTAGAAGTAAAGCCATGTATAGAAAATCCTGTGCTAAAGAAAAGCCGTGCATTGTTAAAACACCTGATGTAGTAAGAGCTAAAAGAGATATACATGTAAAAATAGGCCAAGGTGAGGGAGAAACAAGATGAAAAGGATGAGCTTGAAAATTACTCCTTACTAAGTTTGTCATATAAGTTTTATATTAAAATTTACGAATACACAATGGTAAACAATAAGGAAGAGATGATTTGAACACCTAACCTACCGTGTGTAAAACGGTTGCTCTACCCTTGAGCTAATTCCCTTATATGTTGCTTGCTTGTGAATTAAAAATCACATGGCTTGCGAAGCAGAGCACTAAAAATATAAACTATGTTGCTAGATGCATAAATGTATCTATTAACAATTGGTTTGTTTAAGACCTACGGGGTTCGAACCCATATAATGATGATTAAAAGTCACATATTTTACCAATTAAACTAAAGTCTCTAGATTTATTAACGATCTACTAAAAAAAACAAGACGTACTGTTCTTTACTTTAAATGATAACCTTTAACGCAATAGTTTACATATAGATAAGCTAGTCTAATCCTTTTGTTTTATTGTTATAACGATGGCGCCAACCATAGCTAATAATAGTATTATAGATGTTATTATAAGCCATATAGAATAACTTGTATACATAATGTTACCTATACTCGTTATATGTGTTGTTTCTGCCAGACTACCATCTCAGATTTTAGTAGTTACAAATATTAGTTCACTATTAGATAAATTGTAAGATCCATTTATATAATTAATAAATTGATCAAATGTAATATATTCTGATGTTTCAATCATATTAGAGCTCGATAAATTGAGAGGTAACGTTTGATGTACAAAATAATTAAAAGACACACCTATTAATAACGCTAATGGTATACTATTACTAGTGTCACTCAAAAGCTCAGATACTCTCACGTTTATTAACATTAGTATAAATAAAAATAAGATTGAAACAGCTCCAACATAAACCAATAAATATGATAAACCTATAAAGTTTATACCTAAAACTAGTAAATAACATGCTATGCTTAAAAATAGTCCTATTAAAAACAATACTGACACTATGGGGTTTTTACTTATTATAACAAAAATACCCGATAATATAGAAGCCAAAGATATAAGGTCTAAGGCTTCCGCCCTATAACCATTAGTAAAAGTTTCATTTATAAGCAATAAGCTATTAATCATATTAAGTTGTAAAGAGTTTATATCTCATGATTTAACTACATAAATTTTATATTTACATAGCTCTTTTTCTTTTAATGAGAATATGTGGCTATTTTTACATTAGCGCGTGTAAGGGTCGAACTTACAATCCTTGTGGCCGAAACACATCGCTTAACCAATTAAGCTAACACGCTTTAATGTAAATATAAAAAAGTCTTATATTATTTATAATTGCATTAAAAACAAGCGTTACATAAACAGCCCTTAAAGTGAATCGAACACTTATCGAAATATTAACAGTATCTCGCTCTACCGTTGAGCTACAAAGGCTATTAACAAATAATAGTTATATTTTTAAATAAAACATATGATGCTTCGCAACAAGAATACTCGGATTTGAACTGAGAATTTGAAGTTTGAAGCTTCCTATTTTACCGTTAAATTATACTCTTTTTGCATAAATATTTAAGACTTATATAGATACTATGTAATACGGTTATATGTCTTGTTTTCCTCATATGTTGTACTTGATAACTTGTCCGCATTATTATGATAACCGAACTAGATAACAACTAGTAAAATTTAAAATACTTCATGCTTAGGAAGAAAAGGACTCGAACCTTCGACAGCCGTAACTATTGAGTTTACAGCTCAACCCGTCATACCAACAAACGGAACCTTCCTTGTATTGGTGTTGTGAAGCATCATATTTAAGAAAATCCCCTATGTAAACAGTAAACAGTAAACAGTAAACAGTAAACAGTAAACAGTAAACAGTAAACAGTAAACAGTAAACAGTAAACAGTAAACAGTAAATAGGTATATTAGTTAAATGTTTAGATTCAACGAAATCATACTGTGTTCTAGTTAAACACAATATAAGAAAAGTACGTATGTATTTTGTAGTTGGGGTGTTACAAAGGAATAAACAATAAGGAGTTATTTATCCCTTATTGTTTATTCCTTTGTAACTGGGGTATTTTTAATATTCATTAATCCCGTGCAATTTCCACTACACGAACCATATTTCGACTTAACACCAATCAAAGTCACGCATACGAAGACATCATGCCTAAGTTATTAGACCAAATCGCCTAAATTAAAAATAAACACTAGCCGAACTTATTGCACATACTCCTTTCGGCGCCTGACGAGTGGTTAGTACCTATCTGAGATTAGATTCACCGTGCCGTACTTATACACGATTACTAGTAATTCCTATTTCACGCAGTCGAGTTACAGACTACAATCCATTGTTATTGTATATCCAGTTTTGGGGGATTAGCTCAATTTCGCAATTTCACACCCTTTTGTAAGGCTTATGTGGCACGTCTATAGCCCACAATATTTAGGCCATGATGACTTGTCTTAGTCCCTGTTATCATATCCAATATAGCGGGGAACTACTCTATATAAAAATAAAGTAAGGGTTTACGTTAATTTAATGGAACTAACCAAAGTCTCGCGACATTAACTGAAGACAGCCGTGCAACGCTTGTAAATATATCATATCGCCTCTTTTCTTTAGAAAATTAAAAAAAAACAATAATAGATATAAATATTCAAATTGTGGTAAGGTTTTTTGCGGATCATCAAATTAAACAACATACTTCACTACTGGTTTCAGAAACGGTCTAATGATTTCAGTTCCAATGTTGCCAAATTACTCTTGAGGTGGAATGCTTACACTTTCATTTATAGAATAAACTTATTTATCTAATCTATGACATTCATCATTTTCTGCTTTGACTACTGGGGTATCTAATCCTGTTCGCTACACAAAGCCTTCGTCCCTCAACGTCAGTTATCACATAAGGGGATGCTTTCGCCTATACCTGTGCCATTATTTTTCTATTGAAAAGAGGTATGACAGAATTTCATCTCTACACCAGCAGTACTTTAATACCCCCTCATAAGTAACTCTAGTAAATTAGTCCCTTCATTTAATTTTAGGCTTGATTTACCGTCTAGGTACCCTTTAAACCGATTAAACATGAATAACACTAGTCTTCTACGTATTACCGCGACTGCTGGCACGTAATTTGGTCAAGACACATAGGCAGACAATGTCATTATCAAAATTCTACCTAGAATTTTATTCGACATAGTCGATCCTGCATCATTTTTACAATGATGCAAGTAGCTATTGCTATACATTCCTCCAAGTTGCTGGTTCAGCCGTTAGGCTATTGACCAATATTCCTCACTGCTGTGACAATCGTCATGGGCTTTATTCAGGCCCACTGTGGTCGATCAACCTTTCAGTTACGACTACGTGCATATAGCTAGTTAGGCTTTTAATCCTAACTACTACCACGCACGAGATACAAACTTCTAAGAGCGAAACTTAACTTTCTTTATTATTATAAGGGATCTTTCTCCTTACTCCAAGGTGGTTACATTATCTTATACTCACCTGTACACCACTACTAGTTAAAAACTAAAACTAGTCGTTCGATTAGCATGTGTCAAGCATTTGGACAGCGTTCATTCAGAGCCATCATCAAACTCAACTATATAAAGTAGTATATTTTACCCATCGTAATGATATACTACTCTAATGTAGTGTTTTAACAAGTAGACAAATGTAAAATATACATTTTGGTTTTACATATTATTATGGTTTTACATTTTTTACACTTGCTAGTAATGCCTCCGTCATAATTTCATCATTATCCTGAGTAAATAGAAATACAAACTTGGACTTGATAATTTATTCGTTATTATTGCTATAAAATAAGATAAACTATACTTCATATTAGATAAGACATTTTTGAATTGATTTGCTCAAACATCTTGATATATAAAGTCTGAGAGTGGAACTTTAGTGATTTTAACAAAGGGTATTAAAAAAATGATGCTATACTTGTCATCTTCATCCCTTCAGTTGCGGTTGTGCGAAGCACATCAGCATCTGAAGAAGAAACATTAGCAACAATAAATGATTTATTCAAGAAAATAAAGCCTGTATACTTAGGAGATATATCAGTTTAGTGGTATGTTTTATAGCTACTACCTAATTTTGTTTTGCGGTTGTGCTCTACTTCTTCATCATCCCTGATGTGCTATGCACAACAGGGATGAAGATGAGAAGTTGAGCACATCAGCAAAGCAGAATTGAAGTGTTAGATATTTATAGAAACGTATGATTATTTGACTTGTTTCAGGTTCGAACTGAATTATTAGTAGTTTTCTTTTCCTCATAAAAAGATGAGGACAAGAAAAACAAAAATAAAACTACTTGTTTTACCAATAGATGCTCTGCTTCGCAAGCCATGTGATTTTTAATTCACAAGCAAGCAACACAAATCTGTTTAACTGGATACAAATAAGCCGGTTCCTGTTATTGTCTGTGAGTCTAAATGAAGGCTAGATTTAGGATTGACATTTAATAGCTATACTAAACTGGACAAAGTTAACTTTTAATTATTGTCACATATATAAAATATACCTTTTATTTTCTGCTAAGGACCAATACTTTCATACCTGCATGAATTTGCATGTGCTCCGCACAATAAAATGTAAATTTATGCAATAAACGTATGCATAAACCTAATAAGCTTTGGACTTCCCTACGCTACTTACTTAAAAGTAGCATTAAACAATGTGTATCACAGCACTAGTCATTTTTATGAGTAATTTTAGAATGAAAAAAAAAAAATTATATATACACAACCTATGAAGATGTGCACTAGTACTGAGTATAAAAATATATTATATAACTATGATGCTTATGTGCTCAACTTCTTCATCCCTGTTGTGCATAGCACATCAGGGATGAAGAAGTAGAGCACAACCGCAAGACAAATTTAAAACAGTAAAGTCTGTATCAGTAACATGACTTCTTTGTTTTTCTTTTCTTCTTTTTCTTCTCCTTTTCTCTTATTTTTGATGAGGAGAAGAAAATTAAAATTAAAAAGAAAAATATATATAATTAAATAAAACAAGTAGGATTACTGCGTTAGCAGTAACTATAATTTAGTTATAAAAACGCGTGTATTAAATAAACGTACAAACCTTGGTAAAATGTATTTTGAAAATATGTATATCATTACTATAAGTAAAATAAAGGCAAAAGTTATTTGATTTAAGAAATAAAAAGGTACTAGTTGTGGCATATCATTAGAATACTATTAAATGTTGGTGCTATCAATCCTAATATATGCATCGTAATCTAATTAAAGATAGAAGGGTCAAGGTATAAAATAAGATGCTTCGCAAATAAGTAAGCTATTTATACGTATGTTTGTTTGTTTGTAAGACTTAATAAGCCTTTTTTTGTTTTGTGATAAATCAAAGCTATTAAACTTAAGATAGTGCTAGGCCAATAGTATATTATTAAAACATAGTTGTTATAATTGATTAATAATTGATGTGATGTAAAAACACATTTATTTATAATAGAAGGAAACCTCTTTTTCTTTTTACTTAAGACTCCATAATTTAACATTCTTGTTAGGACTTTATCTTAAACCATATCTATTTTACATAAACTTGATCTATTCTTGTTGCTAATGTTTCTTCATCAGATGCTGATGTGCTTCGCACAACCGCAACTGAAGGGATGAAGATGACAAGTATAGCATCATTTTTTAATTATATCTATTCCATCTTTATTTAAATGATATTTATTTTTAATAATTAACATGTTTATAAATGGATCCATAACCGGTAGAACCATTTACCAACACTAACAAGTCATTTTATTTTTGTAGCGGTTGTGCTCTACTTCTTCATCATCCCTGATGTGCTATGCACAACAGGGATGAAGATGAGAAGTTGAGCACATGAGCATCATCTATCTGGAAGTTTAAAAGTACTTCGGTACGGTTATTACGATATATTAGCTTGATCTGAAAGGTAGAATTCCCATCAGAAAAGCCAGTTAGTTATATATTATGCAGATCATTATTAGTATTTAAGTTTAAAGTTGTTATATAACTAAAGTTTTATACTCAATAATATAGCTCTACAATTTCCTTACCTTGATACACAGTTTTTACAATATGGATTAATTTGGTTTTTCATATTCTTAATAGCAATGTTAGTATTGTTAACCATTTCTTTTAGTATTAACCTAATACTTAATAGCAACAGGTACTCACCAGCTGTTAAATATAAGAGAAGGATAGATGACACGCCTTTTTTTTGCTGGGGCAAAGGCATGTTAATTATACGTTTATCGAAACAGTCTCCGTACTGGCTTGCTTGCTTGGTACAGTTAGTTTTCCTTTTTCATTTCGTTTTTAATGTAAATCTAGGGCATCTTTAATATATGAAGAAGTTAAGACTACGAACACTTGTGCTTGAATAAAAGCTATTCCTAGTTCTAAACCTGAAAATGCTATAATAAAGGCTAATGGTATTAAACCTATGAAAAAATAAATGAATCCTGATGTCATGATATTATAAGCAAAACCGCTCAAGATGTTAAGTAACATATGACCACTTAAAATATTTGCTGCTAATCTAAGACCTAAAGAAACATTTCTAGCTAAATATGAAATAAATTCTATTAATACCAGTAGAGGTAACAGGCCTATAGGACAACCCGCAGGTACGAATAAAGAGAAAAATTTTAGACCATGTTTTTGAAAACCTAGGATAGTTGCTCCTAATACTACGGTGAAACTAATAAAAAATGTTAAAATAAAATGTGATGTAGAGGCAAAACTGTACGGTACCATACCTATCAAATTATTTATTAGTATAAATATAAATAATGCATAGATAAAAGGAAAATACATTTGTCCTTTGCTTGGGTTTATTTGGTTTACTACTATGCTGTGTATAGTAGCATAAATAGACTCTTGACTTATTGATCAGCTATTAGCTATTACTTTATTATAGTTTGTAGCTAAAAGGTTTAAAACTAAAGCTACAGATGCAGTGATTGTTAAATAAAGTCCAATATTAGTTAAAGAAATATGAAGGTTAGCTAAAATAGGGGCATCTAAACTTAAAAGATTCCTTATCTCAAATTGATCTAAAGGACTTTTAATAGGGCCAAGACTAAAATAAATACTTAATGAGCTGCCAGAGTTATTAACTTGCATGATGCAATATATATATATAGATATAAAAGTAAGTGCGCCTAATGCTGCTAGTATAATATTTCGTGTCAATGTAGAGTGCGTAATAGTTGTAAAAAAGTTTTTCATATAGTAAATTATTAGTAATAGCATTAATTAATATATAAGAGAATAAATTAGAATAAGGAAAGTTTATAGATAAATAAAATAATGTTAGGTACTCTTCAATTATAGGTTATGAACATATGTCTTAAATATAAAAGGTATAGAAAATATTAAGTTTTTAAACTTAACTTTGTTTTTGGTGTTTTTGAAGCTAAGTTTATTTAATCTAAATAAAAATTTAACTTTTAGCTTAAGTAAAATAGTACGAATGTAAAGTTTTTCATATTAATAATTGTTAATAGCATTAACTGATGAGCGAAGCAGATGAGTAGAGTGATTCTGATTGTGATTTTTATTAGTTATATGTTTATGCGGCATAAGATATATATGAGATGCTCATGTGCTCAACTTCTCATCTTCATCCCTGTTGTGCATAGCACATCAGGGATGATGAAGAAGTAGAGCACAACCGCAACAATAAGTCTTTTTCTTATATTCTATAAGAGAGAAACATTAGTAGGTATGATTTCAAAACTATATAAAATACAGGGAAGTAATATTATAAAAGCTATTACTAATGGTAAAAGTATAGTTCAGCAAAATGACATCAATTGATCATAACGTATTCTAGGAAAAGAAGCTCTTCCCCATATAAACACAAATATCATAACGCAGGCCTTAAATCCCAAGGTTAGACCATATATCATACCTTCTATTAAGGGGTCAGAGAATAAAGTTTTATATCCACTGTCTATAATACTAAGATATAAATAGAAATCGATATCCTTAATCAAGTATAGAAGAGATGTAAAATTTAGTAAATAACCACCTAAGAAGAGTATACTTGTTAAAATACAAATAAGAACAATACTAGCATATTCGGCTAAGAAGAAAAAAACAAATATAACTGCTGCATGTTCTGTCATAAAACCACTAACTAGCTCTGATTCCCTATGTAATGTATATAAAAAGAAAATTAAGGTCTTAGTTTATCTAATTATTATTCACTTTAAACCTATATTGGTTTTTATAAACAAGGTTTGAATTTAAATATTTGATGCTTCGCATGCCATGTGATTTTTAATTCACAAGCAACTACTGTAACTTTAGATATATTTAAATGTTTGTTGCTTGCGGAGCATGGCACTAACTCAATATTATTTTTAAAATTTTTAATTAAATTATTGTTTAAATCATCAGCGAAGCAGATACCTACTCCATTAGGGTGTTTACTTATTCTATCGCTTATCTTTTTCTTTGTTTCTTCACTATGTTGTTGATGCTTCGCAACAAACATAGGATTCAACTCACCTGGTTTACTTATCAATTTTAAATTTTGTATGCTTCGCATCTCCTTATGTGTTTGATGCTTCGCAACATACATAGGATGATTTGATTTATTCTCAAATCTCTTTAACATTTTTAACTTAGCTTCGTCAGTATGTTTATAACCTTCAAGACTTGTAGCTGTTCTCATAAAATTGTACAAATTATCAAAGGGATATTTTTTAATGTAACTTGTTTCTAAGTCTGTTAAAGCTTTATTACTTACTATTTTGCTATAATAAGTAAAGTACATGCTCATGTGCTTAACTTCTCATCTTCATCCCTGTTGTGCATAGCACATCAGGGATGATGAAGAAGTAGAGCACAACCGCAACAATAAGTCTTAAGTATAAATCCTTGGCACTACCTATATACCGTTTATTATTTACAGTATTTATAAAACAGTATATACCTGCCTTATTTCTTAATATTTTGTTATAAGAAATAACTGTTTCATTATTATTCAAATTATGAAAAACTTTTATAGGAATAGGAGTAGCTAAATCGTCCACTGATTGAGATGAACAAGTAGAAATAAGAGTAGAATAGCCTCTTCTATGTTCAATTTGAAGACGAAACCCTATTTTACCATTGTTATATGTAGTGGCTATAGGTTTCAGATAAATACATTACTTTTACATTCACATGCAAGGTTGGACTATATCTTATTAAACACAATATAATTTTGTATTAAATGATTGCGTGTAGTCTCTGAGGATCCTACTAGGATATGTTAATATCTTTTGGTTTCCTGCTGATTGTCTTATATAACATAAAGGTTTTCCAGCATATAGCAATATTTTACGAGACCAAATCATATCGTTTTTTATTTAGTAGCCTCGGCTAAATCAAAGGGAGCTCTATTTGTTTCTGCTATGGATCCTATAAAGAAAATTATAAATATAGGCAATAGTGGTACAATATATCAGATTGCTTTTTGCATTTCTGTATTAACTGTTAAGTTTAAGCTACCTGATAATAATATAACAAGCAGAATAGCTGAGCTTAAGATCAATTCATAGCTAATTAGTTGAGCAGTACTTCTTAATGAACCTAAGAATGCATATTTAGAATTAGCAGATCAACCAGCTAGTAGTATACCATAAGTAGATAAGGAAGAAACTGCTAACATATAAAGTATTCCTAAATCAAAGTCTGATATAGCTAGACCAGGACCATATGGTATAACAGAAAATCCTAACAAGGAAAAGATTAAAGTTATGATAGGTCCAAGAAAAAATAAAACTAAATTAGCTTGTGTAGGGGAAACATATTCTTTTAAAAGAAGCTTTAAGGCATCTGCAAATGCCTGTAATAGACCATAATATCCTACTATGTTAGGACCTAATCTTCTTTGCATACTTGCCATTGTTTTTCTCTCTGCAACCGTAACATAAGCCACGGTTAATAATACTGGCACGGTTACTATTATAACTTCTATAACAGATATAAATATAGGTAAATATAACATGGTATTAATAATAAGACATATAATATCTCATGAGAAAAAAATAATCATATGAACTTAAAAACTTTTTCCCATAATAATATATAATAAAAATAGAAGTAAACTAGGATTTTGTTAATTTTAGGGTGTGATTCTGCTACGATAACAATATAATTGTTATAGATGGAACAGATAAACTATTTATTATTAGTAGTTGCGAAGCATCATATTTGTAAAAAAGGAGATGCGAAGCATACAAAATGAAAAAAGGAAATAAACAATAAAAATAGACAAAAAACCATTATGTAATGCCTTGTTCCACAAGCAAAAAAAGTAACTTTCTGATTTATCATAAATAAAATATTAGTAATACATATAAACTAGAAACAAACTTGAATTCTTATCTAGGACTTGAACTTAGATCTAAATATTAGGAATATTCTGCTCTACCATTGAGCTAATAAGAATATAATAAATTAGCATTTTGCTCTTAATACTAACCTATACTATTTACTTTTTCACAATAACATAAATGTATGATGCTTCTTGCTTGCGGAGCATGGCATCATACAATATTAAATTATAAATGTAAACTAGATTCGCGCTTATAGTCATTATACCAACGTGATGCTTTGCAACTAGAAGGGATGCCGAGGAATCGAACCTCATGAATATGATCTGCAATCAAACTGTACAACCTTATACACGACATCCCTTTATTTTTATCTTTTTATTATTACATAATAGTATAATTATTATTAACAATTTCATGCTTCGCTGATAAATAAAGTTAAATTCTTATCTAAGACTTGAACTTAGATCTAAATATTAGAAGTATTCTGCTCTACCATTGAGCTAATAAGAATATGTTACCATTGTTACAGTAAGACGTAAGGGTCAGTAAGGGTGATCAGGCTGGTGGATGTGAATTAAGCTGTAATCAGAAAAACTCGTGGTCTAAACTATAGCTTGCAAGATGAACTAAACCCAACCTATCATCCCCAGATCTGTGCAAAATTTCCAAAAGTGCTCTACCCTAAGATCAAAATCTGGTGCTAACTACATAATAGACGTCCTCCCTTCCATAAAGCCAGGAAAGTCAAACATAAACAGAATATTATGCAGGTGTTGATCAATATTCATCTTAAAGCATATCAAGGTTATAATAAGTATTAGCAAATATAGCACATCCTATAAGTAAGCAACCTAAACCCAAAACAAGATAATTAGCCGTTACCACTAATTCTTCACCTGAACCATCATATAAATTATTAGTAACTGGAATAGTACTGCAGGCACCTTTAATATAACTTCAACCAACTTGACAAACTTTATCAAATCAATTAAGTACTGTTGCCATACCATAAAGCCAATAATTAACAAATTCTTTTGAATTATTAGTTGACATATCAACTCCTTATCTAGGGAACTCATAAAACTATTAAAGTCATAAAGCAATATGCTAGTGTTATCACACGAATCAAGAGGGACATCGTGTGATGATACCGAGAAAGATGATAACAGTACAAAACCAGAAACATAAAAGCCATGTGATATTATACCCGCCACCAGTATGCTTTCTATTGTTAATAGTGCTAAAGAGTTAGTCATGTTAAGTTTTACATTAAAATTTACGAATACACAATGGTAAACAATAAGGAAGAGATGATTTGAACACCTAACCTACCGTGTGTAAAACGGTTGCTCTACCCTTGAGCTAATTCCCTTATATGTTGCTTGCTTGTGAATTAAAAATCACATGGCTTGCGAAGCAGAGCACTAAAAATATAAACATACATAACTAGAATAAAAACATACATGCAGATATGTATGTTTTTATAACAAGTGTAAGTTATCTATTGTTCTTGTAGTCAAGAAACAAATTTTTCTATAGACACTGATTCTATAACAATAGGCATTGAACTGTGTAATATACCACAAATCTCTGAACATTGACCATAAAAAGTTCCTTCCCTGTTAATCATAACAGAAACTTGATTTAATCTTCCAGGATAGGCGTCACATTTAATACCTAAAGCAGGGCAAGCAAAAGAATGGATAACGTCAGCACCTGTAACTATAAATCTAACATGAGTTAGTTCTGGTATAATAAGTCTATTATCCACTTCTAACATTCTCAAAGCACCGTCTTCTAAGTCAGACTCAGGCACTAAATATGAATCAAATTCAATAAACTCATCATCACTATTTAAAAAATCAGGGTATTGATAACTTCAATATCATTGATGCCCCTCTGCTAACACTGCCATAGCTGGATCACTTACTTCATCCATTAAATATAACAATTTAAAAGATGGAAAAGCGATTAAAATTAATATTAAGGCAGGTGTAATAGTTCATATTAGCTCGATTAGTGTTCCATGACTTAAATATTTATGTGAAATTGGTGACTCTGTATTAGTATAGTTTTTAACTATTGATATTAATAATCATCCTACCCCAAATAATATTATAACTAAATAGAACAATATATTATCATGTAACTCCACTAAGCCTTCCATTTGTGGTGTTGCACTATCTTGAAAATATATACCTCAAGGTCTAGGTGCATCACAGTGTAATGGTGAAGCAGTTAAAAAACCTGTATTTATAGACAAGTGTAAAAGGGTTAAACCTGCGAAAAGCAGACTTACACTTAATAAATTAAAGATGAATCATCCCAAATTGAAAATTCTATTTTTAATAAACCATTTACCAGATGTATAACTTTTTTGTACTTGAAAATTAGCATTTCATATTAAACTTGGTAAAAGACCTGACACCTTTGTAATCATACCTGTGTTATCTGCTTCGCTGATATTGTTATTCATTACTTTATTTTTAGAACCAGCTAATTCTATTAAACTATTTTCAAATAAACTTATTAAAGGAACTATAATCAAAAAATGTGCGAAATAGATAACTGTAGATATTTGTCCAAATTCTATAAATGGAGATTCCACGTGTTTAGCACCTAATTCCATTAATATTAAAAAGTTACCAACAAATATAAAAAAGGCTGCTTTGCTTAAAGGTTTAAATTGTATACCTCTGGATCTAGAAAGATCAGTGAAAGGCATAACTAATAAAATTAATATAGCAGAAAACATAGCAATAACACCTAACAGTTTGTTAGGTATAGACCTAAGTATAGCATAAAATGGTAGAAGATATCATTCAGGTACTATAGCAGGAGGAGTTTGCATAGGATTAGCCATTACATAGTTTTCACTGTCTCCTAAAAGGTTAGGCATAAAAAACACAAACATTGACAACACTAAGATAAAAATAAAGATAGTAATTAGATCTTTAAATATAAAGTAGGGGGCAAATGGCAATCTATCATAATTACCTGAAACACCCAAAGGATTACCTGAACCTGCACTATCGTGTAATGCTATTAAATGCATTAAGGCTAGAGCAGCCAATACAAAAGGTAAAACAAAATGTAATGCAAAAAATCTATTTAATGTGGCATTGTTTACACTGAAACCACCCCAGATAAACTCAACTATATCTTGTCCAACTCACGGTATGGCACTCATAAGGCTAGTTATAACTGTTGCACCTCACAATGACATTTGGCCGTAGGGAAGGACATATCCCAAGAATGCTGTAGCCATCATTAATATAAAGATAACTGTACCTATTGTTCAAACTAATGTTCTAGGAGCTTTATATGATCCATAGTATAGTCCTCTACCTATGTGTAGATAAACTATAAAGAAGAACGCAGATGCTGTATTTGAATGTAAATATCGTATTAATCACCCGTTGTTTACATCTCTCATAATATGCTCCACTGAGTTAAATGCTTCTAAAACATTAGCATTGTAATGCATTGCTAAAGTTACCCCTGTAATTATTTGTATTACTAAACAAAAGCCTAATAGTGAACCAAAATTTCATAAGAAACTTATGTTTGATGGTTGTGGAGAGTCTATTACGTATGAATTAACCAACTTTAATAAAGGATGACTTTTAAATATTCTCATTTTAATTTTATATATGTATTATAGTTATATATTTAAAAGTAATAAAAGTAAATTGGTAAGCCTGCTACTAATATTTTTTTAGTAAAATATACAGGTGACTTTATAAGTGTTTTAATAAATTTGTAGTAAATTATGATTATAACGCATATAAATAAAAGTTGTTTACCATTATTACAATACACGGGTAATAATATTTTTTTTTTGACAAGCTTATAAGGCTTGTCCCTTCCCACCAGCATGGGGACTGAGTAGCGACTTGGCGCTTGTTCGATCTACATTCGTTGTGGATAGAAGATCTAGTCGAGCGATCTTTATACCTCTCAATTTGTCTAGCAATACATGTATTTATATAATAAAGGGGGGGGGGGTTTAAACCCAAGGGTTAAATCAGTCCTCATGTCTTATAGGTATGACCTAAATCGATTTTTCAGTTTAGAGGAAAAAATGATTTACGCTTCATTGCTAAGCATTGGGGCTGTTATACAGGAAGCAAAAGAGAAAATTGGTTTTATTCAACAGACTCTAATGCCACACCATAGTATCATCAGGTTCGCCAAGACCGAATTGAATATTAACCTCAGTTATAGTAACTATCTTTTTTGTTTATAAAAACAAAAGCTTTACTATATGTAGTATCTTACACCTATGTAGTAGCTTAACGACAAAGGTATTAGTAAAAGAAAATCCGATTTGTTATGCTGATAACCTATATAAAATGCTTGCCCATCAATATATACTTTCTGACAAAGGTACTAATAATAGAAAATCCGATTTGTTATCTTTTAGAAATTGAGCTCTGTACCACCTACATGAGACTGCTTCTAATTATGGCTTTGAAACTGATGAAATTATCGGTATACAATTTGACGTGTTTAGTATAAATTATACCCCAAGATCACCTGAAAAGATTTTCACAGTAAAAGACCTGTCATTAGATAAAAATATTAGCCCTGATACCGCATCAAAACTAAAAGAAGTTTTCCAGATTATACCTCTGAGTATGGACATAAATAGTTACGGTAAAAACTAGAAGTTCTTGATAACTCTTCATTACTAGATGCTTGTGAAACAAGGCATGAAAATACTATAGATAATTTTATAGAACTAGTTAACGAGAATAACGATGATAAAATATCTACTAATTGTCTGTTTTATATTAAAGAGTTCGATAAGGCTAATTATATTATAGCGGTTAATATTATTGATGATGGGGTTTGTTATGAAATATCTATATATACTATGTCCGGTATACTTATACAAAGGTATACAGATAAATTAATTTCTAATGATATATTTACTAGATCTAGTAATAATGTTATATGATCTGTAGATATGCGTAAGAAAATAATTCTAAACGTAAAAATAAAAACTAAATTTAATAGCGTATCACCTAAAAAAGTAGGAAAAACTTTAGATTCATTTTTAGATAATGATCCTAGGTATGGTACTATAGATCTAGAAACATATATGAATAACAATAAACCCGAAGTGTATGCTATAGGACTACATACAAATTATGTAGAAGATTCACCTGTAATGTTTTACTTACACGATGATGTAGAGATAAAGCTTAAAGCGGATGATGATAAAAAAGATATAAATGTAAAGCAAAAGAAGAAGAAGGTGATTAAGGTAAAATACGATAAGAATAATATAGAACCTAAGAGGGTTAAGCCTACAGTAAAAATAAAAAATTCAGTAGATCTTATATTGAAACTTATCGATACAATACTTACAACTAAATACGATAATAAGACTTGATATATTCATAATTTTGGGGGTTATGATGCTAGTTTCATAGTACATACTCTTGTGGAGGTTAATAGAATATCAATTAATAAAGGTAAAGGTGAAATATATAAATTAAATACTACCTTCAGAGACGATAAAATAATCAAATTATCAATAAGGAAGGATAGATATACTATGAATATTGTAGATAGTTATGCTATTTTAGGTTTCAGCTTGCATGATCTATGTATTGCATACAAAACAGACGTTTCAAAATATATATTTCCTTATAGGTTCATGACAGAAAAAACTTTACATTATGAAGGTAATAAACCTGGCTTAGAATACTGAGATAAGCCTGATAACATGAAACAAGAAGAGTTCTTAGATCTATACAATGCAATACCCTCAGATAATTGAAATGCTAGAACAGTTACCTTAGATTATTTAAATAAAGATTTAATTTCTTTACATGAAGTTCTAACTAACTTTAGTGATCAGATATACCATGATTATGACGTTCAAGTTACTAATAGTCTTACAATTTCAGGACTGGCTTTAGAGATATATCTTAGAAAATATCACAACAATAATATACCTTTGATTAACAGAAAAGGTATATTTGAAGATATTAAGAAGTCTTACTATGGAGGTATAACCGAAGTTTATATACCCACTAATGCAAATAACGAAGAATTATACTACTACGATGTTAATTCATTGTATCCTTACGCAAGTCTTAATCCTATGCCTGGTCTGGAAAGTACATATGAAAAAGATATTAATAGAGTTTTAGATCTCACAAATGATTATTGTAAAGAATTATTTGGTTTCTTTTATTGTACTGTTGAAGCCAATGATAATTATCTAGGTTTATTACCGCATAAAAAGGATGGGTCGATTATATGTCCTAAAGGTACTTGAGAAGGATGATACTTCAGTGAAGAGATTAAGTTTGCCTCTGCAAACGGATACAAAATATTCCTTAAAAAAGGTCATCACTTTAATAAAGAAGCTAACGTTTTCGATAAATATGTAAAAGACTTATATTATAAGAAATCTAATAGTACGAATCCTTCAGAAATTGCAGTATCTAAGAGTTTATTAAATAATCTGATAGGAAGATTTGGTTTATCTTTAGATAAAGATATTACAGAAATATTTGATGTTGAAACTCTCAACGATTTAATGCAAACTAAAAGAATTAAATCTTATAAAAATATAGGATCAAGTGATCAATATCTGGTTAGTTATAACAATAACGTTGACTTAGAAATATGTGAGTATTCAGGAGTTGATTATATTAGTGCTTACGTAGAAAACTTAAAGACTAAATCTAGAAGTAAATCAAAAATTAGCTCTAGCGATGACACTTATAGAAATGTTTCTATAGTAATATCTTCAGCCGTTAACTCTTATGCTAGGATATATATGCAAACTATAAAGCTTGAAATTTTGAAAAGAGGTGATCTTATATACTATACAGATACTGATAGTTTAATAACTAATAAAGCCTTTGATGACAAGTTAATAGGAGGTCAGTTAGGTCAATTCAAATTAGTAGACACAATAACAAAGCTTTACGCTATATCAGGAAAATCCTATGCTTATACACGTATAGTTAATGATGATATAAATAAGAAGGATGAAGTTATAATCAAATTTAAAGGTATTAGTTCTAAATCTGTAGACTTCGATAATATACGAGACTTATATTATAACAAGGATATTAAAGCTACAAGATTTGAAAGTAATGTTAACTATGCTGAAGGCTTCACAGAAATTAAGAAATCCACACCTATAGAGCTTAGTCATGACATGTACAAAAAAAGAAGTAAAATTTATGATGACAAAGGTCTATGAATTAATACAAGTCCGGTAGATCTTTCGGAAGTGAACTCTAGTTCTACGGAAATGCTTCAAAGTAATGTATTATCGAAATTTATCTTGTGCTTCACACAAAGCAAAGCAAGAATCTTGAAGTATAAGTTGATTGCTTACGAAGTATGGCAATGACAAAAGAAATCTATAACCTGATTTGATATTTTATCTATAAACGGATCTATTTATTACAGTGATACTGATAATATAGTTACAAACGTTGTCCTACCAGATAAACTAGTAGGTAAATCCAGAGGACAACTTAAATTAGAATATACTATTAAGAAAGCTTACTTTATTAGTAGTAAAACTTGTTGTTTTAAAGTTCTGTTTTTTTTTATAATCAAGTTTTGTTACAAGTTATGTTATCACATGGGTTATTTATCCCTTGTATCCACCTTTCACAAGATGGTTCAGACTATTTCATCATTTTTATTTGCTTTCTACATTGAGGGAGGCGTCGCGATAATTGTAAAAAAAAAATTTTTTAGATGCGATACATTTGTATTATATACAAATAAGTTAACTGTAAACTTCTATGTACAACCTTATATTTAAATATATATATAAGCCAAATATTTAACTACTACTTACCCATCCTTTTAGACCAAAAGATCCAATACGTATTCTAGATTTTAATTTAGTATATTGTAAATTAGATTTTGCATAACCTCTTAAAAGAACTGCCGATAAACCTTTATAAGAAGAATCCATGTTTTTTATGTTACCTTTATACCTAAGTTTAAATAGAGATCTAGCGGCTGTATTACGTCTAGTTAATCTACCCGCTACCTCTAACCTTATACCACTTACAGATTTATTTCTAATAGATCTTAAAATGGTGTTCACTAGAAATAATGGATAATTACAATAGACTAAATTTTGAGGTCTTGCTTGTGGATTTATTAAATAATCAGAAGCATCATGGCATCATAATTTAGAATCTTTTAGTTTATATATAGAATCTTTAGGATCCGTATTTAACAACGATCGTTCCAATAGATCACTAAATTGTGATTTAATATTGCATTTCAAACTTATAAGATTATCCATTGTATTATCAACTTTTAAATTTTGAAGTTTCCTTTTTCTATTATAAATTTCTTCGTATAAAGCTGATCTATCAACAAAGGGTAATTTAAACATTAATAAAGAAGTTTTCAATACTCTTAATAACCTATTATTTCTATTTCTTAATTTTGTAACTAAGGTTTCTGAAAAAATATAGCTATTAAGATATAGATGTTTTAAATTTACAAGATTAAATTCTACTTTTTTATTATAGACCCTTCTTACTAAACTAGTTAAAGGTAAAAGATATCTTTTTTCAAATTTAGATTCATTAAAAGATACTAACTGTCAAAGATAAATAGATAACATTTCCTTACGTAGAGACCTGGTAACATAATGTTTCAAATAATTTGTCTCATAGTTTTTAAACTTATTATTATCTGCCTTATTTTTATTTGAATAAAATAAACCAAGCGTTTTTCAAACTATTTTTTTTTGCTTTTTAACTCTCGATATAATCTTTAAGCTTTTTTTTTTTATTATTTTTATTTTAATTCTATTAGAAATAAGGTTATTTATTGTGGCCATCCTAATTATTTTATTAAAATAATATTCTTTTTGTCTATTATAAACATATATAGTAACAACCACTTTATCATTTGTATGTTTCAACTCTGCTCTGCTAATTAGTATCCTATTAGTTGATAACCTCCTACCTCTTATACGCAAACGTCGAGATTTTATTTTTTTCTCTAGTTTACGGCTATAAAAGTTAAAATAACTTTTTACTAGTTTAAGTGTAACTTTGTCTAGAGTGGGTAATAACTTAACTGTGTTATTATTATATACGTATATACTATTAAATCACTCCTTATTTGCAGGTGGATAGTGTCTAGGTTTCCCTATATAATTATAGTTATCTTCTAACTTTACTTTTTGTGTCTTTTTTTTTAACCTTGCATTAAACACGTTTAACATGTCAGTAGAGCTATTATAAATATTAGTTAAATGCTTTGCAACTGATATTTCACTTTTTAATGGAAAATAAACAAGTAAATTAGACTTGGGTATATTGTTTATCGCATTCAGCGTATTGTTTATATAAAGGAATTTGCATGTGTTTTTGTTTGTAATTAGAAATTTTTTCATTAGTTGTGTGTTATTAAATAGAACTTTGTGGTTATATAACCTTTATATTGTCCTTAACTTAACCTTAGGCCCATTTTACTTTTGTTCTTTACTAATAGTAAAAATGAATGCATAAAATATTAGATATTTTTCATTAATTATATATAATTAATCATTATACTTGCTTGTGTTGCGGAGCATGCATATCTTATACAATGTTATTGTCTATAAATAGATAAAGAGTACTTACATTGAGATATGGATGCTTCGCAAGAAATAATATAGAAAACATTTAAAAATGCTGAGCATGGTTTAAAAGTTATTGCTAGCAATGCTCACTCTCTAGTCGTTGAACGTTCCTACTTTATATATAAATTATATAATGCTTAAGTAAGCTTCGCTTCAAATACACTTATAGTTTTAATAAGTCTTTCTTGAAATTTGCCCAGTTTTTACCAATGATATATTAAACATTGGAGGACTAACATTAATCCCAAATATACACCTTTTACAAGGTGTAGTGTAGTGTAGTGTATTACACAACACTAATGCAGTGTCTTAACTATTTAAACAGTTTTAGTCAGAAAAATCATAAAAAAAGTAAAAAGAAGAAAACAACAGCTAAAATTTATAATTTTATCACTAGTGTATGGATGCCTTGTTTCGCAAGCAAGCAAGCAAACAAGCAAGCAAGCAAGCAAGCACGAATAAATAATATTATACGTTTAAAGGGAAGGGACAGAATAAATTAAAATTGTTACTGAATAATGTAAACCGTCTAGCACAGGGGCAGGATATATACCTAAAGCTACTGTAAATAAAACCAAGGTTAATAAAATAAAAAATTCACGTTTATTAAGATCAGATATATTAACAATAAAAAATTTAGAATATGACCCAGCAAATGCTATTCTGTTAAACATATATATAGTATAAGCAGCCGAAAAAATAATAGAGGAACTAGCTAAAGCACCCAATATAGGTAATCTTTCAAATGCTCCATATAACGATAAGAATTCACCTACAAAGTTTAAAGTAAGAGGTACACCACAATTACCTAAACACAAAATAAATAAGATAACGGAAAATATAGGCATCATTTGAGCTATACCCCTGTAATAGGTTATTAATCTAGTAGAAGATCTATCATATAATACACCCCCAGCACAAATAAATAGTCCAGAAGAAACAAATCCATGAGCTAATCCTAACACTATCCCACCTTCTATACCTTGTATTGTATTACTAAAAACACCCATAAGGTATACTGCAGCATGTGAAACGGATGAATAAGCAATAAGTTCTTTAACATCAATAGTTCTTAATGTGCTTATACTGGCATAGACAATGGTAATAACACCAATTAAATATATTAAAAAAGTACAGTTTATGTAAGCTTTTGGCAGTAGAGGTAATATTAAGCGAAGTATACCATATAAACTTAATTTTAACACTATTCCGGCCAATATAATACTACCACTTAAAGGTGATTCAACGTGAGCTTTTAGTAATCAAGTGTTCAAGAAAATAGTAGGTGTTTTAACTGCAAAAGCTATAAAAATACCCATAAATAAAAAGAGCTGAGTATAATAATTAAAATTTGTTTTATATAAAGCATCAAAATCAGTAGTTCCTGTTATTGAAGACATTGTAACAATGGATAATAATAGGAATAAGGAACCTAAAAGTGTGTATAGAAATAAATAAAAACTTGCTCTTACCCTGTTACTTGAACCAAATGATCCAATTAGTATGAATAAGGGAGGTAGAATACTTTCAAAAAATATGTAGAATAATAAAATATCTAGCACTAAAAACACTGATAATAACAGTGTCTCTAATAACAAAATGGTTATTAGATATGTTTTTAGGTTATGAGATATGGATGTTCAGTTTGACAATAATGAAATAGGCATTATTATCGTTGTAAGTAAAACAAAATATATAGATAGGCCATCAACTCCTAAATAAAAATTAAAATAGCTTATTTCGTGGTATTCTTGCACAAACTGAAATTGATTAGTACTAAAATCATACAATGCAAAGATAATTAAAGAAACAAATAAAGTACATATAGATGTTTGTAAGGCAATAGATTTAAGTTGTCTATTGCTTCAATCCGAAACTGTATTAACATCCGTAATAGTTTTATTACGAAACATTTTTGTAGATATAAGAAACACACCAATTAAAGGTATCAATAATAAAAAAATTATTATCATGAAAAAGAAAAAACTGAGATAAATTTACCACACAATCCCCTTTTTTATCTATTATAGCATGCTCCGCAAGCCTGAAAAACAAAATAACTGGCAAAACAAATCATATATTATGTATAGCTTTCTATAATTTGTTTTGTTGTTGCGAAACATCACATATATAAATGATTTTCTATATATAGAGATAAAAATACCTGTATTTTTATCGAAAGCTATAGGATGTAAGTTAAGGAGCTTGTCATATTATTGCATTTGCATTTGCATTTGCATTGATATTATTTCTTGTTTTATGCCACCTAATTTTTTAAGGTACCTAAAACATCAAGAAAGGGATAAGTGAATATGATTACATAAACACCAGTTAACAGGAAACCGCCCCTCTTGCCTGAATTCTATCACTTATATAACTAGGATAACGAATAAAAACAGACTATAATTATCGAATTAAAATAAGAGTTTCACTCTTAGATATACGCGGTATCTTGGGGGTGATGCTTCGCAACTCCATAGATTACACCCTGCTTTCTTATGACTATACTAATAAATTAATTATTACTTACTTAATTATCGATGCCCGCCCCGCCACACCACGCCACGCCACGTGAGCATCTGTGATAATCAGCCAAATTATTAAAATACTAGCGTATTAAATTATTGCCTCCTTACGTCCTATAATAAGTAATACAAAAGGTATAATTTTTATATTTATTATTTAATTATACATTTAGATGCTAGTACCTCAACATGCAAGTGTTTTTACGTGTAACACCTATTATATAAAACATGTTGCTAATTTTTTGCTTTAAGCTACGTTATAATATACTCCTCCCCTATTCTCACATTAGTATTTAATACTAACAATGAAAATTATGTACATAATTTTCTTTTACTCATAGAAGTTGTAGAAAAGGGACATATCTAAAATTCATCACACAAATTACATATTGTAGTTGTGCGGAGCACATCATACATCTAAAAATCAAATACAAAAGAAAAAAGCTATCGCATATGTATAAAAACAATAATACACTAATTACTATTGTTTTCGGTGCTATTGATGTTGTACTAAGGAGCAGTATTAGAGTTATTTTAATCCCTACAAGATCTAGAAGGGTCTTCACTGCTATCAGCAGGTATGCATTCAAGATGAGCAGCTTGATCACAACTATTACAAATAACTTTATCATTCACTGACTGAGTAATAGCCTCTTGCTCACAATATGTACAATCCAAAGACTCATATTTTTGTTGTGTCTCATGATACCAATTGTGAGCGTCTTTGTCACCGTGGTGTACATCGCCAAATTCATCAGGATTAAACCCATGATTTCCACATTTAGGGTCATCGTTACCAGTAGGTACCTCTGAAAGCACAGAAGGATAATCCTGTAGCAGGGTTAAAAGGAGCAAGCATAGTATCATAACCATCAGAGTTATTACCGCCTTCAAAACCGAGATTGTCAGGGTCTTGACCATCTCCTGGACCGGTATTGATACTGTAAAGGTAAATGGGACTCTAAACGTGATTGGGACTCTAAACGTGATTGGGACTCTAAACGTGAATGGGACTCTAAACGTGATTGGGACCGTCTACGGGACCGTTACTCATCTTAAGTATAAGATCAATATTACATGTATTTAACCATTCAATAAAAATGGCGTTGAACTCAGGCATATAATTAAAAGATAATACTCCCTATAAAAGTATTAATAAAAGTAATTACAATAAACGGACATATGATAAAATAAAGTACTACACCTTTTAGCCTATTAAGCTACTTTGCAGAGGTAAGCTAGCAAAAGCATGAGGGCGAGGCGGACTATTTAGTCCTCATTCCAGTGAGTTAAATGCTCTAGTTAAGTGTGTTTGTAATGTGTCACTACAGAATTCAGGAGTTAATCAAGGGTATCTTGATGTAGCTTTACCCTCTACTAATTGAACGTATAATATATACAAAAATAGCCAAGTAGCTATGACACTTATAATAGAACCGAAGCTACTCACTAGATTTCACCCTGCAAACGCATCAGGGTAATCACTTATTCTTCTAGGCATTCCTTGGAGCCCTAAGAAATGTTGAGGAAAGAATGTAACATTCACCCCAATAAATAATATCCAGAAATGCGCTTTACCTCATGACCTGTTGTAGTCTACACCTAATATTTTTGGTATTCAGAAATATCAAGCACTGTATAGTGCAAACACGGCTCCCATACTTAAAACATAATGGAAGTGTGCAACTACGTAATAAGTATCATGAAATGCTATATCTAGTGATGCGTTAGCTAAAACAACTCCACTTAACCCTCCAACTGTGAACATGAACACAAACCCTAATGCAAATAGCATAAAAGGTGTTAGTTGGAATGATCCACCGTAACATGTAGCTAATCAACTAAATATTTTTATACCAGTAGGAACAGCTATAATTAATGTAGCGGCTGTAAAGTAAGCTCTTGTATCCACATCTAGACCAACACTATACATATGGTGACTTCATACTACAAAACCTAAAACACCTATAGACATCATGGCATATACCATACCAAGATAACCGAACACGCTCTTATTGGAGCTGGCTGATATAGTTGTACTAATTACACCGAAACCTGGTATGATTAATATGTAAACCTCTGGGTGACCGAAAAATCAGAAAAGATGTTGGTATAAAATAGGATCACCACCACCAGCTGCTTCAAAGAATGATGTGTTGAAATTTCTATCTGTTAATATCATTGTAATACCACCGGCTAAAACAGGTAGAGATAATAAAAGTAGAACGGCCGTAATAACAACGGCTCAACCGAATAATGCCAATTTGTGTAGTCTAATACCAGGACTTCTCATATTTAAGATAGTTGTAATAAAGTTCATAGCTCCTAATAAACTACTTATACCTGAAAGGTGTAAAGCAAAAATGGCTAGATCTACACTAGGTCCACTATGACTTTGTATTCCAGAAAGAGGAGGGTAAAGAGTTCAACCAGTACCAGCTCCATTTTCGATACCACTAGCAAATAAAAATAATGCTATACTTGGTATTAGTAATCAAAAACTAATATTATTAAGTCTAGGGAATGCCATATCAGGACCCCCTACTAATAATGGTAATAAAAAATTACCAAACCCTCCTATCATTGCCGGCATGACCATAAAAAATATCATAACTATAGCATGAGCTGTTATGATACTATTGTATAATTGATTATCTGCTATAAACTGAACACCTGGTCCAGATAGTTCTAATCTGATTAATACAGAAAAGGCTGTACCTATTAAACCTGATAATAAGGCAAAGATAAGATACAAAACTCCTATATCTTTTGCATTTGATGATAAGAATCACCTTTCTAGTCACAAAGATATTTTATTTTTGTTTATGTGTAATTTGTTTTTCATATTAATTGCAGAAACTTCATAAGCCTTTTTTAGATCTTTAGAAGATGTAAGTTCACACTTTGTCCGCCATTGTGGTTGGGTAGGGATATTAGTAGGAATAGGCAACAGAAAAAAAAGATCTATGTATATAATAGTTAAAAATACTTTACATAGCCTAATAGTTATATATTTATATGGGTGTGCTTTTACACACCATATTAATGTAGTTTAAAATATAGAAGAGTTTCCATGATGCCATGGATGCACTTTTCTTCTTCTTTTGCATGCAAAAGAAGAAAAAAAGCAACACAAGCAACTAAAAAAATAAGCATTTAGATTAGAGTAGAAATACTAGGGTTTATTACCAGTTAGGCAATACTCTGTATTATAAGTACACGAGGTCCTGTATAACCTTATATACTATCCCTATTATATTATAATCTTTATAGCTCAACTGGCTAATATAAATACTATCAGTTTTTAGATAAATGTTCAAATTTATTTAAAGGGATGCTCCGCAACTATACAGAATGTTTAAAGCATACATATTTTACTTGCTTGTGATTTTTAATTCACAAGCAAGCAAAATATGTGACTCTTAATCATCATCCCTAATTGACTCATAGTGGAGTAAGCTATAATCTTCCTGATACCTTTAATTACATAATGAAGCACAATTTAAGTAAGAATATTATTGTAGATTCTAACAATAAACCTATTAGAGAATATCTTAAAGATCCATATAAAAGCTAATAAGGGTATAAATAAAAAAAAAAATATTGTACTAGACATTTAAGGATTAAACAATACCAGGTACAATAAAGCAAATATAAAAAAAGGAAATAAGAGTACAAACACAAAAGCAAGTTATGTATAAGTCACTCAATTGAGTAACTTATACCATACGATACAGTGACTTAAAAATAATAAATATAGATAGAATTATTTAGCTAAAGTAGAGACATTAAGAGAAAGCGTATTAACGGTTATGCTTAGTAAGCCTAATATTATACATAACAATATACTTATATCTATTAAAGAGATGTAAGGTATTAGTATGTATAATATTAAACCAATTAAAATATACAATGCATAGGATGTGATAACACCAGTGTCTAAGCTACTTAGGCTTTTACTTAATTTAAGTAAGCCTTTTTCTAAGCCATATGGTCCTAATAATTCTATTGAACCTTTATCTAAAACCTTAGTAGTTTGTCCTCCTAATTTAAGAATAAAACGAGTGAGATATTTGTTATAAAACAATTCAATTAGAAACCGTTGATTAAAAAAGCTAAATATGTTGTAACCCATTCTAGTTAACTTAAAATAAATAAGTGATTTGGGTAAAAACTCAGATAATATTAAAGAAATAGCACTTAATGTAACAGTTAAGAAAAAAGGTAATAATTTAAACAGAGTAGGTACAGCAAATTCAGTATTTAGCATGATTTCATGTAAAGGATGTGTAAATAAACTATTATCAGAAAAGAAACCAGAAGCCATACCTATAAACATATCTTTGGTTATATAACCAAAAAATATGGAAAAAACTGCTAAAATTATTAGAGGCAAGCTCATAAATGCATCGCCTTCATGAGCTCTTTTATAGTTTATTAGAGGTCCATTGGCATTAGTTAAAAATGTTAGGTATAAAACCTTAACTGAATATAATGTGGTAAACATAGCACCCATAGTTGCTATAAAGTAAACAGCAACACTAGAAAAATGAAATTGTCCATAAGCAGATTCAAGTATGAAATCTTTAGAATAAAAACCAGTCATAAAAGGGAAAGCTACTAGACTAAGAGAAGCTATCAGCATAACTGAATAAGTTAAAGGTAAAAATGCTATTAAACCACCGTATTTCCTAAAGTCTTGATTATCTGCTACAGCATGTATTACAGCACCTGCCCCTAAAAATAAGAGTCCTTTATAAAAAGCATGATTAACTAAATGAAATAAGGCAATATTATATGAAGAAAGACCTACTGCAATGACCATCATCCCTAATTGACTCATAGTGGAGTAAGCTATAACCTTCTTGATATCTTGCTGAAATAAACCAATTAAAGAACTAAATACAGTAGTAATACTTCCTATTCATAAGCAAAGGATTAAAACTGTTGAACTATATTCTATTAAGGGGGAAGTTCGCATTAATAAATACACACCAGCAGTCACCATAGTAGCTGCATGAATTAGTGCAGAAACAGGTGTAGGGCCTTCCATAGCAAGAGGTAGTCAAACATGAAGACCAATTTGAGAACTTTTAGCCATAGCTCCAATTAATAAACAAATACCAATGATAGTAACTATATTTCCATTTATGTAAGGAGCTAATGAAAATACCGTAGAATAATCTAAGTTACCAAAGGTTCATATCATAGCAAACATACCCAATGTTAAAAAGCAATCACCTACTCTGTTAGTTAAAAAGGCAGACATGGAACTTTGATTAGCTGCTATTCTAGTAAATCAAAAACTTACTAATAGATAGGAACATACCCCTACACCTTCTCAACCTACAAACATTAATAAAAAATTGTTTGCTGTAACAAGTACAATCATCATAAAAGTGAATAAACTTAAGTAACTAAAAAATCTTTGATTATGTGGATCATGACTCATGTAACCTATTGAATATATATGCACTAAAGAAGAAACTATTAGTACAGGTATTAACATAGAGACTGTTAAAGAATCAAAATTAAATCCCCATAATACAATAAGTGATTCTGAATCGAGCCACCTAAATAATAAAACTGATACTGGTATATTATTTAAACCAACCTCAAGAAAACCAATTGTTGCCATAAATGTTGTGATTATTACAGAGATACACGTAATTAACTGTGCTCCGCTAACTCCAACTTTTCTACCAAAAAAGCCGGACACTATTGAACCTAATATGGGTAAAACGATTATGGCTAGATACATTATTTATATTCTATTGCTATGCTCCCTCTTAATCTATAAAAAGCTACCAAAATACCTAAGCCAATAGCGGATTCTGCACCAGCTATCGCTATTACGTAGATAGCATATGTTTGTCCTAGTATATCATCAAAACTAAGTGAACTTACCAATATTAGAAATGTAATAGCCAAAAGCATTATTTCTATTGAAATAAGCATTAATATTATGTTTTTTCTATTTAAAACGAATCCTAATATTCCAATTAAAAAAAGTATTATAGATAAATTCATTATTGTTGTGTAATGTATAAATATGTATGGATGTATCTTTTAAACTATATAAACTATATATAATTTATATGATAAAGAGATAATGTAATTAAGCTAAGAAAAAGCAAGTATGCATAAAATGTGGGGTTATTTATTATAGGCTTTAAATTAACATAAGCTACTTAGGCTTTTACTTATTTTAAGTATGCCTTTTCTATAAAAAGGCATACATTACATTGACTTAAAAATAACAAGCATAGGTAGAAATAGGTATATTATAAACCAATTCAAAGGTTAATATAGACGATCTCTAAAAGTTTAAAACCAGATAATTGTAAAAGCAGCACCTACTTTGCGAAAAAGAAAAAGATAAAAGATATGAAAAACAAAGTAGCAACCCTACCAATATTGAAAGTATAACCAAACGCGTTCAATGTAATATTATAAAAGCTTTAAAGCTAACAATGGGTTTAATAAAACTAACTAAAAACCATCTAAATATTACTATGTCATAAATAAGTTAAAATCTAACATTATTACCTAAAGTTGAATAATGTTTTTTACTTATATTCAACAAGGGACTTACTTTGCTAATATAATTTGATTTTTTAGTTGCCACATTAGACACTTGTCTACTATCAATAAAGAGTGCTTTTTTACCTAATTCGAAAGCAAAACCCAATGTTAATGCTAAAAGGAACATTAACATAATAGCTAAACCATATACACCATTAGTATAAGCACTTACAAGATAAGGATAAACTAATAAGATCTCTAAATCAAACAGCAGAAACAATAAAGCAAATATGAAAAAAGAAATACTAAACTGTGTTCTGTTCTGTCCCAAGAATGAACTAAAACCACATTCAAACGCGCTATTTTTTTCCATATAAGGATTGTGAGGAGCAAATATTAAATTAACGGCCAATAATATAAAAGCTAACAAGGGTATAAATAATAAAAAAAATATTGTACTAGACATTTAAGGATTAAACAATATAAGTGCTAATATATTAGCCATACTTATGGACTCTTCAGGAGTAAATATAAACAATAGTAATGTTAAGGTTAATATAGAAATAGTAATAGTTAAAGAGGATGATAATACTATATTATTAATGTTAAAGCTGAATGTGTCTACATAACCCTCATCGTTTATAGATGATACAACACTACCTTTAAATTTTGTATCTTGAAGGTCTTGGTTTAATTTATATTCATGTTCATCAAAAAACATTTGTTTAATTACACCTAAGTAATAAACAGCACTTATAACACTAGTTAATATAGCTGTTAAAGTTAAGAAAACGTAACCGCTATCTAATGCTGCGGACAGTACCATTTGTTTTGCGAAAAACCCTATAAGAGGAGGTATACCTACAAAAGAAAACAAAGTAATGGCTAAACTTAAAGCTAATACAGGATTAAGATTAAAATAACCTTTCAATTGACTAATAAGTTGTATAGGTGAGTTGTTTCTATCTAATAAATTGTTGTACTGATCTTTAAGAGGACCGTTATTTACAAAAGGATATAAAGAGAAGCCGATGCTAATTAATAAAACAAAGGCATTTAGATTTGAAATTGAGTATTGCATTAAGTAAAATAGAAAGGCCTGAATAGACTCTAAACTGTTAATACTTAAGGCTAAAAGTATAAAACCTAGGTGTGATATTGTACTATATGCGAATAGTCTTTTTATTCTAAACTGTGATAGACCTAATACACTACCTATTATTAAAGATAAAAAGGAGCTAAAGAGTAATCCGGATGTTCAACTAAAACTAAAGGGATGCTCCGCAACAAAATAAAAATTACTAGTATAATGAATTAATTCTAACAAAAATATAAGTATAGATATTTTAGCTATTATTGCAACAAAAGTTGTTACTATTGTAGGGATAGCATCATACACATCAGGGCTTCAAAAATGAAACGGTGCGGCGGATATCTTAAATAAGAACCCTACTGACATAATTAAGAGAGATATGTTTAAATATAAAGGTTTATATCAATCCAATATGTTATTTGTATATTCATTGGCTAGGTTAGATAAACCGGTTATCACATAATAACCATCTAAGTTTGTTGTACCAGAGTTGGCATACAATAGACTTGTACCTAGTAGTATAAAACAAGAAGATAAACCCCCCAATAAAAAATAAGTAAGACCTGCAGAGGTAGATAGTTCAGAGTTTCTATATAGTGTGGAGAGTAAATATAAACCATAACTTTGTAACTCTATAGATAGAAAAATAGAAACTATATCACTAGCGGATACTAAAAATGTACCCCCTATTATTATAAATAATATAATTAAAGGATACTCAATTATTCTATATTGTTGTCCCATCTTATTAATAATGTTTGTATCATATATGAAATTTTTAAAAAACAGGTTGTAGAGACTAGCATAGTTTTTAACTCAAACTTTTCTAGAATAAAAAGCAGTTAATTGTAATATGGTAGCACTAACAAAAAAGATAAAAATATGGAAAGTCTGTGTAATAGGTGTAGCATGGAAAAGACCACCGTATAAACCTATACCTTTCTCTAAAAATGATATGTCTAAACTTTTTAATACAATCATACAAGAGCCTAGCAATATTATTATTGTCTCTCTGGAATAAAGGATGGACTTTTCACGTCTAAAGGTGACGGCATTAGATAATAATAAAAATAAAATGGAATAAATAATAATTGTTTTTGAGGAATTCAAACTTACCTCACTTTTTTCCTTAGTGATGCCTTGTGATTTTCAAATCACAAGCAAGCCCATAATTTATGTTTCACTAAAAAAAACTAAAAGATGATGCTTTGCAACCAACTAATAAAAAAATTGTTACATGTCAAATATGACAATGCTAAAAACTACAAAACATTGCATTAAAAGCTAGCCGGGAGAGAAACTCGAATTCCCATTCTTAATGCATGAAATTAACGTTCTAACCAGTTGAACTATCCTGGCTTAAATATTTTATATTTATTTTCTTTTTTTTTCTTATCATTTTCATGCCATGATGCTTCTGATTATTTAATAAATCCACAAGCAACTAATCTTTTTATTAAAAAGATTAAAAGAAGAGAAAAATCATAAAAAAAGGGTGGATACCCTGGCTCGAACAGGGAACTCACTGTTCCACATACAGTTGCTCTACCAATTGAACTATAACCACCTATATTATTTATTTGTTAAAGATGTCCCCTAAAAACAAATAATTTAACTTTATGTTGGAGTGATTCGAACACTCAATAATAAATACCAAAAATTCATGACTTGCCGATTAGTCTACAACATATATGAATGCAGCAATAATATAAGTAAAATTTTCTAATTGTTTTTGTTGTGCCATGCTTCTTTTTTTCTGATAAAAATTCAGAAAAGATGATGTGCCTTGTTCCACAAGCACAAAAGAAACATCACATTAAAGCTTAAAACATTGATCACATAAGGTAGATCCGACTTGAACGGATAAGATTTAGAAATCAAACAGTCCTAAGCTATTCATGTATACCAATTCCATCACTACCCTTTTTTTATTTATATAACACTTTAGGTTAATATTATATCTTAGGATAAACAATTAGCCGTATACTGGTTATATATCCAGTATACCTATGAATGCCCAAGATAAGATTCGAACTTACAGCCTAAACATCTTCAGAGTTCCGCTCTACCAATTGAGCTTCTTAGGCTATGTTGTATACTTGTATTTACATAATAAGCATTAAGGTATAATTAGAACTATACATTATAAAAATATACAATTAAATTAGCATTGGAGACAGCGGGGGTCGAACCCAAATTAACGATGTGCAAAATAGACGTTTTACCAATTAAACTATATCCCCTTTACTGATCTTTTCCTGATTTTCTAAAAATCATAAGGAGATGCGAAGCATACCAACTAACAATACTATTAGCTAATAGATTATTGTTTTACAATATATCGCGCTTTCTTTTTCTTTAGAAAAATCATAATTAAAAACTTTATCCGAAAAACGACTTGAACGTTTACGATATTAAACCAGCGAATCTTAAGTTCGCACTGTCTACCAATTCCAGCACTCGGACTTCTATTTGTAAATAACCATACAAATATACTTGCAATATTAAGGCCAGAATGATTCGAACACTCATCTGAGCTGTCATGAGCAGCTTGCTTTACCAATTACGCTATAGCCTTTTTAGGCTTTTTTGAAATATATAATCTCTTAATATGATGCTATACTTGTCATCTTCATCCCTTCAGTTGCGGTTGTGCGAAGCACATCAGCATCTGATGAAGAAACATTAGCAACAAGA